ATGTTTAAGAAGCTGACAAAGACCCATAGGATTCTACAGCAGAAGAAAGACACTTAGATGGGTCCATCAGTTTCAGTTGTGGAATAGCGCCTAGGGCATCCTCTGGCTTCCATTCGTTGAATACAACTCGCTCGGAAGTGCTTAGAAGGCTTGTCAAAATCCCACGAAGCTGAAGCACCCGGTTTACGAATCAATCAAAGGAGCCGCAGACGCCAAACCAAAGGCTTTTTCAAAGCATCCGAATTAGCATCAGTAGACGTAGAAAGGGATCCTATTCCTTCCCTAAGGCCTTTGCTATCGTTTGAAACTTACTTACTTCCTCTAGGGAAAGGGTGCCCATCTTTAAAGCTACTTTCTCAACAAGCTCTAGTTCGTGCTTTCCGAAGACCTAATCCCCCATTACCTTTGGGTCGGCAAACCCTCTCCCAACTCACAAGGTGTCCCCTCGAGCTCTCTACATCACCACCCCAAAGAAAATTAATTCCTATTCAATTGATCCAAACGGTCACTGATAGATGCTGGTAACAGCGCCGTTTGCATTGAATATATCGGAATAGAGCTAGAAGTAGATTGAATGAGAGTTTTGCGTCCTGCATAACTTAAAACTCGCCCTTTCCAAGTCGCCAGTTTCTTTATCACTTTATCAACAACATGTTTATAAGTGGAATTAGAAACTCTACCATGTATAATCGGGACTCCAAGGTACATCCCAAGGTCCTGAGTCAGAGGAATACCACACAAGTTACTCAGTACTACTGCTTTTTGTTGATGGACATTCGGCGAAAGCCATAACTTAGACTTCTCCAAGCTAACCCGTAAACCTGAGGTCTTTGCAAACTCTTCTAACACATCCGTAACTACCTATACCTGAATTTCAGAAGCCTCTGCAAATAACATTAAGTCATCAGCGAAGAAAAGATGTGACACCACTGGACCAGACCTGGAAGACTTCACTGGGCGCCACAATTTATGATTTACCCTTTCCAAAATCATATGGGATAATCTTTCCATCACCAAAATAAATAAATAAGGCAACAAAGGTTGAACTTACGTTCCCCCTGCTGAGGTTTGAACGCCGGAAGAACTTCTCCATTCCAAATAATAGCCAGATCAATGTTAGAGATACAAAACATAATAAGTTCAATTAATCCACTCGGAAAATCGAAGAACTACAGTACTTCACGGATAAAACTCCAAGAGACATTGTCATACGCCTTTTGGAGATCAATCTTTGCTATCATCGCACCCTTACTGCCTTTGCTACCCATAAGAGAATGCACTATCTCCTGAGTAATCAATATATTATCTGATGTACTTCGACCTGCCAAAAAACTATTCTGATAAGGGCCAACAATCCGTTGCAAAATGGGTCTCAACCTGTTAACCAAGACCTTTGACAAAATTTTATATGAAGTATTCAACAAGGTAATTGGTCGAAAGTCTTTCAATGTAGCAGGACAACCACCCTTAGGAATATTAAACATAAGGTGAGATTCCATTCATTATTATTGACTTTAACAGAGATGGTAACAGCTTGAAAGAAGTGATCTTTGATCATAACATCCACCTCATTATTATTCCATAAAAGCCAAATGCCTCCTGCAAACCCCAAACCTTCTTCGATGTGCCAATTAGGCATGCCTAGTTTCTTAATCACCTCTTCAGCTCTATAATTATTAATTCTAGTCTCCATTATTGCAACTACCGTAGGTCTGTGTTGCTTGATCAGATCTCTCATAGATCGTACAAACCCATCACTACCAGCTCCACGCACATTCCAAAAAAGTATCTTCATAGATTCTAGTTTAGAGGGGGGGGAGTTTATTCATGGAGTACACTGACTCCTTCCATTGCCCGGACTCCATTATCGGCAGCGAATCCCATGGCAAGGTCACATCCACTTCCATTGCCACTGGGGGTGGTGGGGTCATGCTCAACTTGCATTTCAGCAGTACATGTTTCACTATTGGTGGGGGGACAACCACCTCCGGGTTCAACTCCTCGCTCATCCATAGGGATAGTGGGGCTCTGGTGAGGTTCCTCAAAAGACATTCCATCAGAAGTGAGGTTAGGGAAAGCGGGGTTGGTGGAAGCTGGTGTGATAGGGAGAGAGGAAGGGGTCGAAGATGAGTGTGAGAAAGGGTTAGGAATTTCTGCGTCAAGAGAAATAAGGGGTGTGATCCTGTGTTGGTTCTGAAACCTTTGGCTTTATCTTTTTCTTTTGTTTAGAACTTGAAGAAGACTGACCTGACAAGAAATGCCCTAATGTAAGTTGATGTATCTTTAGGGTGGTTTGGCCCACCTGAGTCGGGCCGGCAACGTTGGGTTTGCTTGGAGATGAGATGTTGGTTATGTCCTTAAAAGCTTGGCTTTGGGCCTGGGAATAAATATTTGCAATGGTAAGAGCACTCGTTTCTGGTTGGATGAATGGTTACCTGTTGGTCCCTTGATTAACCATGCTTTACGGTCAATTTCTGTGATGGAAGCTGATTTGAGTGTAGCTGCCTATTGTGATGAATATGGTTCCTGGAATTTAACTGAGCTTCAAGATTTGTTACCTACCCAGGTTGTCTCTAAGATTTCTTCTATCTGGATCAAGACTGATGATCCACTCTTGGTTTTGGAAGCTTGAGGGGGATGGTATTTTCTCCATTAAATCTGCTTATGAGGTACAATTACAGCCTCCAAATGCCCCTGCATTCAATTGGAGCAAGGTTTGGACACTTCCTGGCCCAAATAAGATTAAACTGTTTGTGTGGAGAGTCCTACATGACTCTATTCCTACTGCTGCCTTTCTTTGTCATCGTCATATATTGAGCCAGTCCTCTTGCTTTATTTGTTCGGCTGCTACCGAAACTTCACTCCATGCGCTTCGGGATTGTGTTAAGGCGCGGCAACTTTGGAATCTTATCCGCCCAGACTTAATCCAAGGGGATTTCTTCACTCTTGATATGCATACTTGGATTCTAACTAATTGTTTCTGCAGGGATGACAAGATTGGAATTCCATGGTGCTACATCTTTATGTTTGCTATTTGGTTCATCTGGTATTGGCGTAATTGCTTACTGCATGACGCTTCATTTACTTGGCCTGCACAGAGCTCTCAACTTATCACCACCTAGCAAAAGAAGAAAGCCGTATTCTCCCTCCGACTCGAAGCTTACCGTTCTTCTTTACTACTGTACTGGAACCACGTTAGCATAGATGAGAGCATAGGGGTAGCCGCCCGAAGCAGGAAGCAGGTCTTGCAGTTTAGTCCGCCCTTGGGTAATCCGAGGGGGCTAGTTGACTAATCGACTACTGAAATGTAAAAGTTGCGCTAAAATCCCATTTCAGTATTATATGAATCTCCTTCAAATGTCTAGTCTAAGCTCAAGGAAAAGGAAGTGATCAAAGAGGGAGGGATGCATCGAGTGAAGAGTTAATCGTCAGCGGAGTTGGTTTATGATTTTAGGTAAAGGTGCTCTCGCTTAACTAAATAACTAAAAACAAGTAAGTTAAAGGACCGGGTTTTATTACCGATTGGTGATGCTATTTTCATTCTCGCTTATTCGTCTTCGCCTGTAGGCATCTTATTCGCCTAGCTTTTACCCTCGGACCCTGTCGGTTCAGTGCCTTCGAAAACCCTCGAGTTTCAACTCTATAGGTAGAGTAAGCGCCCTATCTTTCACAGCCCAGGAGTTATTATACCGCGAGCAACCTAGAGCTCACTCAAAAGAAAGGTTTAGCTGCTATCGCAATTGCATAGCTTTAGTTTACCGTTCGTGTGCCATTAAATCCTATGTATGCTCAGGGTTCCAGACAAGCAAGTTGCTAGGTGATGGAAGAGCGATGACTTCACCATCTGAGCTACATCCCCCATATACGACGCTAAGAAGAGTCCGTCAGTCTAATGTGGAAATGTTGGAAGTCGTTACACCACCTCTCTTTCGATATGTCAAAGAGACCATCTTTTATGGACTTTTCTCCGTAATGTAATAAAAGAAGGACAGACCTCCTTGAAAGGATTGAACTACCTAAACAGGAAAATCGAAATCCAGCTTCTCCTTAATCACATTTTTCAATAAATCCCAAGCAAAAGAGTCCTTCTTGTATTGTCTCTCAGTAGTTGAATTACCTTTTCCATGATTAACACCATTCGCATCCGCTGCGACTGGTATAGAATCTCCGCTTCTCAAGCAACTAACTTTACTTCCCTTGAGACTGATACAGAAGCGATACCAATCCCAACCTGAGATGCTGATTCGCCTGTAGATGAAAGAACCTAACTTATTATGAAATTCCCTCGCTAGTGAGTCATGGGTATGGAGAACGAACGGATAACTCTTCATCATAGGTTTACTTTTCATCGCTTTCAATCTGCGGATCATGACTTGTCTGATGGCTTGGGGGAATGGCGAAGTTTCTTTTAAACTGTTTTGCTTTTTACCTTGAGTTATCTAATCAACTCTATCTATTATAAGCAATTGCTTTAGTGGTCTTTACCAGAGTTGAACTCTTGTTATAGCTGTTGCCTGACTCTGGTTTTCCATGGAAACTCCTCTCCAGAAAGATGACGTGGGAAAGTTCTCTACTCCGACAGCTAAGAAAGTCAAAGGCTTCTACCAGAATCGCTTAACCAACCAATAGCTCTCTTGCTGGAATTAGATCTTGGAAATGATCTTATAATTGCATAGTATAAGAGGATAATAGGGAAGCTGAAAGCGATCCCAACGGTGTAGTTTGAACTAGGCTCTGAAAGACCTAGCTTATGAGTGGTAGTGACCATTATCCGTTCGTGAGCCATACCTAGGAATCACTCTCTCCCCGAGATTGATCTGAGGGGTTAGGATAGGAGTACGTACTAGTATGAAAGAGAATAACTCCCACGTCTTCAACCATTATTGGGCTTATACCTGAGCCCGAAGTCTATCTAGTGATCAGGGAATCGATTGTTCGGCTATGAAGCTGTATCGCTTTACCTTCAGGTTTCCAATGATGCCATGAACATGTCCTCTCGTTGGGTCTCCTAACTCCCTGATTGAGCGCGAAATTTTCTCAACCAATAGCTCATTCGCTTGCTGAATCTGCTGTTCAGGTATGGGCTAGGGCGAAGGGGCGGAGCATTGTAGAATGGTTTCCGCTGAACCGATAAGCTTTTAGGAAGAAGGAGGTTCTATCGAATATAGCGCTTTTAGTAAGGCTTCTCATCTTTCTCGCTGAAATGTCTGATATTTATCTGGGGTCATTCTTAAGTATAGAAGAATAACTAGGGCTGTTGGTGGGAATGGTCCAGCGCTCACGATAACACATCTAAGTGAAGTGATCTATCTTTCTCATTTACGAGATTGATATTTATGATTCACAGGGTGACTGACTTGATCAATCAAGTAAACAAACAATCCAATTCTTATTTTGTGCCGAAGCAATTTAGAAAGCACTGGCTGAAACAGGTGAAATCAAAGGGCATTACTTTGCTACTTACATGTGAAGAAATAAAAGGGCCTTTCCAGATAATTGGGAGTTCCTAATGCATGACTACTTAACAGGATTGACCATTCATTGAACTAGGATTCTAACCTTTTCTTTTGTGAGGGTCTAAGTTCTGATTTGAATCACTTCGAACAGAAAGGGTAAGACAGTAACTACAGGCTAGAATGGAACGAGGGCAAAGAACTTCTTTCTTCACTCTGTTGAGAAATGAAATAATGTGCTTATTCGGCTAATCAGCGAACTAGTTATTAGAACGTCCTCTTGAAAATCGAATAGAATCAGAACAGATTCTAATCAGGGATTCATCTAAAGAAACTGGAATGCGGGAAAAGCTTCTTCTCGCCCCTTCGCCTATCGGCTCATCCTCTCATGCCCTCTCCTTTTAGTCGAGTCACTTCGTGCCCTGAGCCTTACTATTAAAGCTCAGCCGACTCTCTTCAAAGCTTCTTTATCCCTCAAAATCCCACCTGCAGCAGAGAGTCCTGGCGAACCTCGCGCACTACCATCAAGATTCACTTGGATAAATTCAGCCGGTGGTCTCTCCCATCCTATGAAATATTGAGTTCTTATTTTCTTGGAGAATTTTTCAAACACATCCCAAGCCTCCTTAGCTTTGCCCAGAATAATAGAAGATGGTCTAGACGGCCATGTAAATTCAGCATCAAACAGGCTGCTATTGCGCCAGAACCATGATAACCACACAGCATACACAAAGATGATCTTCCACGGGATATTAAGGAAGAGAATCCTGCTGTTACAGTTGACAGAAAGCCATGAATGAAGGTCCAAAGCGAAGAAATCAGAGGTGACTGCCATAGAATTAAGCTCTAACCAAAGGCGTTTGGATGAATCACAATCTCTCAGGGCATGTAACAACGTTTCATCCTGCAAATTACATCTGAAACAAGTAGAATTATTCATGAGAGATCTATTACAAAGCAAAGACTTAGTAGGAAGAGAATTATGGATAACTCTGCAAATTAAGGAGTCTCTGTTTGGAGGGACAGGGAAGCTCCCAAATCCAATTCCACGAATAACTTGGAGAAGGAAGAGCAGAAAATTGGCTCTTGTAGGCTGATGCAATGGAAAAGCTTCCGTCACCCTCGAGTTTCCAATACCATTCATCCACATAGTTACTGTCGACGATGATCCATAGCGCGGAAATATTCCAAATCACATTTTCCGCTAGGCTGTTATACAGGCGAGTCATATCCCAACCTCCATACTCATCACAGAAAGCCGAAACGGGTAATTCAATTTCAGTCTCTGAAATAGCCGTAGTAGCATGTCGGATCAAAGGGCTAAAATCACACCAATCATCAAGCCAAAATCTCGTGGAGTGACCATTCCCAACCTCCATACTCAACCCATTATTAAGGACTCCTCTGCCCTTTAGGATGCTACGCCACGTATAGGAATCCGTTGGTTTAGCTGGGACTGAGAACAAATCATGGTTCCGCACAAATCTTCTTAAAAAGCTCAATCCATAAGGCACCATTGTCCTTGAGAATAAGCCATCGCTTAGCTTACGGAGGCGGAGGAGTAGCCTATCCCAGTTTAATCCATATGTAGTCACCCTCTTTCGTTGCGACTCCGCTCCCAACGTCCCTTTCCCTTCTCCCTCCATACCTCTCGTACCTCGTATGGTAAAGACGACGAGGTGCTCCCTACTGGTTCCACACGAGGGCGCATCCATACTATCCTCCCGCACATCCGATATGAGATTATCCAGTTCGTTCTGGAAAGAGATGAGGCAACCTATGATTAAGAGCTCACCTTTTCTAGATAGCGAGTAAGATTCACCAGTCGAAAGAAGAAAGAGGGTTGAAATCTTGATTAAAGTAAAGGTGTCTCGGTATGCAGCATATGCGCTAAAGGTCGGGATGTGATGGATTTATTATATCATCTGGTTTTTCTTTTCTGTAATCACAATACGAAATTAGAATTACAAATAACGGAACCATACACTCTTTTCTTCGGATTAGCCTAGTCGTACGAATGACGGTCTATCGAATATAGGCTTTCAATTTACGCAGTTAGTAAGACCTTGAGCCTATATCTGATTCATCTTGATCTTTACCGGCTGGGGATTTCTTATTTATATTTGCATAAGCAAGAAAGACTCAATCCCTCTCATCTGGTTGAGCATTTTCATTTTCACTCGAGCTGAAAACAATTGATGAATTCCTTAGGGCTGCACTTGAAGGGGCGAAAGCGCTATTAGTAAGGCTACTAGGCACGAAATTATCTACTCCTGGGGCGTACCCACTTCTTTCGCACTTATTCTTTCTCTTCGACTAGAAAATTCTGCTTTCTTGTTTCGAGTTGCGTTCATGTCTTCCTTTCATGTTGCTAAAAGGTGTCTCGGTATGCAGCTAAGCCCGCAAATGACTAATTCGAAGGGGCTTCCAAATCAACTGCTTCTCCCTTGCCTTTTTCTTTTGGATAGGAATTGGAGTTTCAGTTACGATCTTTTCAAGTGCGACTATTCTCCCGCTAAGGTCTCAACGAGCCTATGAATGGGAAGAGAGCCTTCAAGCCAGAAGGAAACCCGTAGAGCAATGAAAGGCAGGTAAGGTGCTTGGTCTGATTCGAGTTTGTTTGGTAAACGGAAAATGCGGATGGATCTATCTCACCAGACAAGTTAATTGGTTGAGAAGCAGAAGAGACAAGGACTATCTGCGAGTAACTATACCATTTCCACAACCGTTCATGACTCACTCTCTCACTTCATAGAATCGATTGACTTTCTTATCTAACAGTTGAATAGCTCTCTTGCCTGCTAGCTGAACGAGAAGTTACTTGCTCGATAGAAAGGCTAGGCTTTCAACAGCTTGAGAACACGGGTTTAGAGTTAGCAGCCTTTCGGGAGATAGAATCTAGGAAGCTGCAATTGCTACTCTTTGGGGTGAGATTCATTTATCAAAGTATTTTCTTTTCGATGCCGACAGTCAAATTCCCTCATCCCTTTCATCCGGTTGAAGGATCGGGCTTGGTTTTCTAGAAAGATAAGGAATGGAATGTGAGCAAGCAACTCCAAGTGAATAACCCTTGGCATTATCAGCTTCTGGAACAGGTATTTCCTTTCCTCGTTCGTCCAATGCCTATTTTACCGGTTCAACCTTCTTCGCAGCAGTACCAATTTCATATGCTATTACTCCAAAGAAAGAAAACAAATCCTATCACACAAGTGCCAATACCTTTAGCGCTTTTGCTTACCTAGAGACAGGTCTTGCAGAACCTATTTCTTTAGAAGTGAATTCAGTATTGGATTCAGATTCCTAGCCTGAGCCTGATAAGAAGCTATCCCAACCCTGCCTCTAAAACAGGGTAGTTTTTTTCTTTGATGGAGATTCCCCTAGTTGTCGAATTCCATATTGGTTCAACTGGGTAATTCCTTAGATAAAGCTGTTGGCTAGTCTTTACCGCGAAGTGAAACCTATTCTAAAGTCTTGGAAGAGGTGCGAGTCTATGAGTAGTAGGTTTGGGGATGTGCTTTTCCTTTCAATCCTGGCATACGAGAAATCGGTGGAGCCAAGCTTCGAAGTCTTTTCTCACGTTTATTCAAGTACGAATCTAATGGTTTGAGCTCCTCCTCTTGAATTAGTTTTGTATTTGTATCGATCTTGGGAATATGAAAACCCCGTATAGAAAGGGAGAGATAGAATTACCCAGAGAATTCTTCAATGCAAGAGCGAATCACAGACATCTGATCAAGAGAGGCCTTGGTGAAGAGCATAAGATCATCTGCAAAAAAATAGATGAGAGATCGAAGGGCTTCCTCTACCAGCAGCTCCCCGATGACACAACATACCAATAGTTCATTATGAGTAGAGATTCTTTTCTTCTATCAATATGTGAATAGGATGATCTTTCTCGTGCATTTCTGAAATTTCTTTCTATACGAAATAAAATCAACCACATAGAAGCCTTCAAGCAAGAGATAGAGCCTAAGGTTGAACAAACGAGAGAGCGATAACTCCTCATCCGAGGAATGAATACAGAAAGAGAACTCGTAATCCAGAAAGCGAAAAGACGCTAAAAAGACCAAACCCCAGTCCAGCTAAAGAACTAAGGTTAATCCCTTCACTTCATGTCTTATAGGCACCCGACACGTAACGGTCTAAGGTAATGGTCACCTCTGTCCCCTAGCACCAGGTTCTGCAAGACCTTTAATAAGTCGCTTGCTGATGCCCTACTACTACTACCGTAGATACCCCAAAGCTCAGCCTCGAGAACCTGAGTAATACCAATTCTCCGCAAACCCCTATTTTCTCGGGTACCAGACAAAAAGGAATCTCTTCCATGAACTTGTCCTCAGTGGGCATAAGACCTAGCTCTCCTCCCCTGCCCCTATTCTCTCAACAAAGCCTCTGCTCTTCCAAGAGAAGGGATAGTATGACGAGGTGAGTTGCTACGCTTAGAATAGCCCGGGGTTTTAGGCGCTTCTCGATTTAGGATTTCACTCGAAAGCTAGAGAAGAAGATGCCGTGTCAAACAAAGTTCTCTACTCCGACAGGAAAGTCAAAGGCGAGATTCAACGCCATAGCTTCAGAATTCGATAAGGCTTAGCTGCAAGACCCTATACGGACCTTAGGCGCATAGTAAGGGGAAGAGACAGAAGGTCTGGTGGCAGAGTTCACTCAAGTCCTTAACCCCAAGTACGGAATACAAGATTCATCCTCTGGTTTTCTGCTTGCTCGAGAGCGGGTTTAGGGGATGTCAAAGCGTGTCCGGTTGGTTGTGGATGGGTTTTCTACGGGATGGTCATAGGACCTATTCCTCATAGAAGATATGAATAAATTCTCATAATAAGAAGCAAATGAACTAAAAATCTTCTCCGAATCTCAACCGGAATCCGAATCCTAAGGCCCAACTACAGGTAATCCTTAGTTTCTTGTCTCCGGTCTGGGATGATAAGGTGCTTTTAAACTTAGCCTTTCTTTGGTCTTGTCTCCAGGTCAGCTGGGAGGTCAGCTCTAGTCCTTGGTTAAAAGTGAAGGTCTGTTCTTCCCTCAACTTGAGAAGTAATATCACCAGCTATTTTTCTAGTTGCTAAGAAGGGGACGAATTCTTCAAAACCGATAGGTCTTTCGAAGTAGATGTGTTAAGAAAATGAAATATAATCATCCCTTCAACCAGAAGAATCAGATAATCCCCCCGAAGTAAAGACCTGAAGCGGCACCCGATGACGTATTTTTAGGTGACTGGGCTTTTGTTAATCTGATCAAGTTTCTGGCAGGCATGTTGATGCAAGAAGAAATTTTAATCCCATAGTCAAGATAATGGGAAGGCAGAGTCGGTAAGCCCCTTCGGATTACTCATTTGCGGGCTTAGCTTACATTCTGACCTTTTACTATCTTGCTTGCTGGCTATGGGACAGCGGACTTATCCCGAAAGGAAGGAAAAGAAGAAGAAAGCCCAAAGCCCTATTTTTAAGGAGAGCTCTTACTGCTTACTCGGATGATGAGAATTTGAGTTGCATCCCTCGCAAGGAGTCTGAAGATGAATCCCTTTTAGCGGGTACTATTTCTCTTTCCTTGACTTTCTTTTCTGAATATGCTTTCGGTATCGGACTTGGCTTTATGGCTTAACCAACGATGGAAATTCCTATAACAATATCATATATGATATTATATTGATTCTCAAAAAAAGATGAAGGCTAATGATTAAATTCTCTAAGCCTGAGAATCGATCGGATGAAAACACTGAAACTCCAGTTTATGAGGACGCGCATAAAACTAACAAGCCATCTGATAAGTAGAATCCGAAAGATCTGAAAGAGATGAACTGTACGATAGGGGACGTAGTAGCTCTCGGAGTAGGCTTCCTTTACTAAACTAGTGAGAGATCCGCACACGGTACTACAATTGAACAGCTTTTTCTTCTTCTTGAACGAGATTAGACTCTCGGGAATCAATATATGAGGAGAGACGAGTAGGGAAAGAACTAGCCCTTTTGTCGCTTAGGCACCTTTTCTTATTAGTATGGAATTCATGTGAATAGAAAGATTTTCATAGGATTCTCTTAAGAGTTGACTATGCAAACGACCCCTCGTAGAGTAAATAGTGTGCAAAGACATCTTGTATCAGCCTAACCCTAATGAATCGATACTCATAATGAACTCGGTTCGGTTGTTCGCCGATTCAAGTGGTACGTGACAGTCTATTATGTTCAGATATAAGATAATAGAGTCAGAACATTGTTCGTTCGGAGTCCTGTCATGATCGCGCATTCCGGCCGGGGAAAGAAACTGGTACAACGGGCAAAGTTTGGTCAGAGCATCATCTGATCTTCTAGAAGAATGGTGATATAGCATGACTTGTGATGTTGACACAGCAGCCATAATTTCGTTTTGATCCTTGTTAGTCATAAGATCCCCCAATTTCTCGCGTATATCTTAGATAGGAAGCGAACTGTCTCATTTAATGAGAAGACTCTTTAAGGTGTGCCACAGTTCTCAGAAGCAGTCTCAGTAAAGGCGATGTTAAAGCTGACATTGTAGAATGTTTCCGGAATAAGATAAGAATCTCTGGATATCATCTAACTAGAAATCGTCAACTTTCGAACGCATGGAGCCATTCTTCTCCATTGAAAAGACTTTAAATGCGTAGTGATTGAGAGATGTGCTTTCGTAGAAGCTGTGCTCTTGAGAGGTGATGCTGTGCTAACGTAGAAAAAAAGTATGGTGAAACCAAAGGCTCTGCAAGACCTTGGGAAGACATGGGAAAGAAAGGGATGGTTGGTCTCATCTATCTAACAGGGTGGAGGTGCATTTCAAGATGTTGAGCTACGGCACTTTGCTTGTTAAGTTATTCCACCCCCTTGGAATGCTTAATGTCACTAAGACTGGGACATTTTTGATTGATGACTCTCACGGAAGAGCATTTTCTATCTGACTGACGATGTTCCGATATATCATAGTCTCACCCGCTCTCCTCTTTCCATTTTAGAATCGGGGAAAGATCCTATTCTTTGAGTTGAAATAACTTCTGCTGACCCTGGTGACTTTCATTCGTTTGGGTCTCTTCTCTGCCCCGTGAGGGATGCCGCGGTAGATGCCTGATAGGTACGTTTGTCACTCGACCGGGCATAAGAGGATACTCAATGGGAACTCTACGAATGGCGCATCTTTTCTTTCTGCTAATTTATTTGCGTATATAATCTCGGCATTGTCGTAGAGTCTCTCGGGTGCAGTTCTGTGTTGAACAAACCGGGCAACTACAGTCTTCAACAAGAGATCCTGTGCTCTTTCTCCTCTGGTCGAGCTATTCAAATCCAAGTTGTGAGACTTTACCTTATGTCACATGTTATCGAGACTATTCTCTTATAGGATAGTTGATATGGGAGGGACTTTCACAACTGAATTTAGCAAAGCTGACATTGATGGTCTTCTTGACATATGAATATCTTCCGACGTTCTGAACCCTGCTCACGTACCGCTTTAATGGGCTCTTCGTTTGCTGATCATTGGGGTAGCGTAGTGATGGGCTTTGTTTCAGCTTCGCCGCGTAGTGGAATACCCTCTTATAAGCTACTATTAATAGATATATGCTTTGCGGGTCATTGGAATGGCCGTATCAGCTCTCTACTTCGGCTGAGGTATGCTTGTCGTCGTTGCTCGACTCCCTCTTCTATTGTTGGGAAAGGGTGATGGCTTTTAGGAAGGAGCCACTAAGTAAATTCAAGACCTACCGGGCTTTTACCATGTCTCCCGAACAATTCTCTCGTGAGTGCGGCACATATGAAAGTCAGTACCATACCGTTAAGAACAGGTTTTGTCCTAATTATTTTGATGAAAGTCCCTAGACTAATCGGTCCGAACGAATCTTGTTGAATGAACCATTGTATGGTTTTCGGATCAAAAGAAAAACTGAATTGGAATAGGACTAGGCAAAGCTTAGTCCAAGAAGTAAGCAAATCCTACGTTAGCAGAACAGCTTAAAAAGCTAGCTATTGTTTCTAGCCCGTTAGTGTATGCCTCAGGGGGCGAAGAAGGTGAGCCGAAAGGCGAAGGGGTATAAGACAAGGGTTGTTGTTGGCAAAAGCGAGAGGAATAGAAAAGCTCATAGTCGAGCTTGATGCTAGTGTTGTGGTTAGCTTTCTGCAAAGTCCAGTGATAGATTCGCATCCCTGCTATACCTTGATCCATAACTGTTTGGAATTGATCAAGGGGGATTGGATTTCTGAAGTTCGGCACATTTGCCGTGAGGGTAATCGATGTGCAGATATGTTGGCTAACTTGGCTCATTCGGCACCGCATGGAGTTAACATCTGTGAAGGCCCTCCTGACCAGCTTCTCCCGCTCCTCTCAGAGGATCGGGCGGGTCATGGGGTGTTTAGGGTGTAGTTTTCTTTTATCTGTTCTTACGTAGCAAAAAAAAGTAAAAGGAGGGTCTTGCTGTGAAGCTACCTTATCTGCTGCTCATCGCTTTCAGACCAATCTTAGTGCTTACACTACAATATTATGCACCTTCCCAGCTTAGGATGAATTCCTTCTATCTTAAGAGAGGATCCGACCCATGAATCAAGACAGAGGAGTTTGATCAAATTGGGCGTGGAACGAGTAGAAGGGAGTTGGAGCAAAGACGACTAAGAACCCGGGAGGTTTTTCTTGATTTTATGATCGAGATTGGATTGGTCTTTCGTGAACACTCCAGGGTGAAACCCTAGCTCTGGTTCAGACATGTGATTTAGCAACATAGAAACTGGAGTATAGGGACGGTTTGCTACTTACTCAAAAGGTAATCAGGGCACTTGATTTGAAGACGGGGATTGGGTCCGATCAGGAGCGGTTTTGAACCCTTTTTTCGCTTGTCGAAATACATAGCTAACGTGCACAATTTTGAGACAAGATCCCGTCTATAAGGAAAAAAATAATTAAACAGCTTGCTCAAGACACATGTTTCGAAGAACGTCTTTTTTCCATGCTCGGGCTAGTTGGGAGGTGAAAGACACAAACAAAGCAAGTGATTAATCATGTCATATTCCCCGCTTACTGCTCGTGTACTCAAGGGCTTTCAAAAGCGGTTCTCGAGGTGAAGGAAGCGCGAGCAACCGGCTTTAAGAGCTTTAGGTGCCCCCATTGGTCCTTAGCCCATTCAAAAAAGAATGCTTTGGTGACTTGAAAATTAACCACATGCGCAAATACAGATGCCGCTGCATACGAATCAGCCTCAAGCAGGCACGCACCAGGGAGGGCGAAAGAAAGGTAGACCACTATATCATATATATCGTCGGGCTTTCGTCCCTTCGCCTATAGGCGGCTTGGCTTCGCTATCGCTCATGACTTGTATTGTAGCAGCTGTCGAATGAGACTTTTTAGTAGCTGTAAAGGGGTTCGCTATCTCTTTCTCTTTTCCTTCGTTCTGGTAGTAATCTTTCTCTTGGCCTCTTAGACCTTCTCTCGCCCAAGTCCTCATTAACTACTTTTAGCTAGCCTTCTTTTTGAGGGTTTTATTCGTCCATTCAACAAATAGGAGCTATTCAATAATTTGTCTTGCACTCCCTTCCCGAAATGCGAAAATCTCCCTTTTTTGGAGCTGTAGGTCCCTAGGAGGTGAGGGGGCAGAGGTAAGCTCACATACCGCTAGCAAGCATTGGTCCAGAGATCTCAATTGCGTATAGTATATAAGCAAAGATAGTGCTTACTTCCGGAGTTCATATGAGTGAATAAAGCTAGCCTCATATTCATTATTAGGGATTTGACGAAGCCGAGCATGTGCCCGAGGCAGTCCGACCGGGGGCCTACATACATAGTGTAGCAGCCCTAGGGCAGAAAGCCACTTTAATTGTAAACACGCATGGTATCAGCCCATTGACTGGTAATACAAAAACCACCTTTTGAGACCGCTAGAGGGGCCAAAGTCTTGATCCTAGCCGCTGATGGAGACAATGTGGGCCCTCGCTCTCAGCCCTTTTTCTATCTATAAGTAGTTTAATTTCTATCTATAAGTAGTTTAATAAGACCTTTCTTTGCTTGATCTCTAAAAACCCGAGTCCTTAGTTTTAGTTAATGACTCAATTCAGACCGATTGGACTCCAAAGGGAAGGCAAGTGCCATGGAACTTCGCTTCTGTCTTCTTCTTTGTACGAGTCTCAGGGACATCTCTTATCTAAGTGACATCTTGGATCGGTTGAAAGAGAAGCTGTTGTCGGAATAACCTCGACGACGATGAGGGGATACTAACATCAGACGACGAGGTAGCCTCAGTTACCATACATACATATGAATGAAGTGCCAGCAGTGTAAGAATAGGAAAAAAAGCTCTTTTCTTTGAAAGCTATACAAGACCTCCTTTACCAGCTGCAGACTCTGTCTTAGTGCTTCCCTTCGGCTAAGGAAAAAGAATCCTAACAACAAGAGGATTTCAATATGGAAAATCGTCTGATGCTTGAAGGGGTAAACGGATAAGGGGATAGGACCATTCTACGTGTTGGAGAATATGGACTAGGTCTTGTGATTATGTGATGAAAGCTGTGATCCATGGATCTCCGATCGGGAAAGCAAGGTTGTCAGACCTTTGGGTGCTAATCGTTCTCTAGCATCGGCATATTCACAACACCTTTCACAAAACTCTGACTTATCTAAGTAATTACTTGAAGAAAGCAATTCCACTGAAAAGTCCAATCGCCCTTGCAATAGAAATTTCTCAGAAAGAAGCGAGCGTGCAGATAGGCATTCTAGCTGCTCCTGGTGAAGCAATTGATTGTTCACCTGAAAAGAGAAGAGCAAAAGCCAACTCGAAGTGGTACGCTAAGTTTCATTTCTCTCCAAAGACTTCTAGTCGAGCTCCCTGTTGGATTGGTCGAGCCTGAACGTAGGGAACCCTCTCGTTCTTACTCATTCCTCTCAAAGTCATACGAGCTAAGCTAGCTGCCCTTTAGTAATCGAAAGGGTATCGCAGCTTTCTCGCCTGCCCAAAGAAGTAAGCAATAGAAGAGTGCGTCTAAGAGGAATGGATTGACCTAGCTTATATCGCATTGAATCTCCTTCTTCTGAATTTATATTAATTGCATAATTGCAGGACGACCCCTATTTCCTTTCCAGTTTAGCGCTAGCTAGACATCTTTCTCAATGCTGTCTTCCACATTCCCTACTTTGTTTCATCGATCTACAGAACCCACTGAGCTCATGGACAGAGACAAGGTTGCCCTGCTTCCTCTACTCAACGACTTTACGGAACCAACTGAGCTGACTAGCTCTATTTGATCTACTCAACTACGTCGAACCTGTTCTGAAGAAAGGTTGCCCCGTGGGAGTACTCCTGCGTTTGCCCTTGACATTGACAAATATGGATTACTTTCAACGTAGCTTGTTTGCTCACTTGAAAGAAGAGACAGAAGGACAGGGAATTCAAAAACTTCTCCTATTGGTAAAAAGACTACTGATATAAAGAAGAAGAAAACCTATTCGCTATTAGTAGATTAGAAAGAAATTTGACACTCGGACGAGGAAGGAAGCACTTCTATTGATACTGCATTAAGGACTAGCCTGGAACCCTCTATGGATGCACCCTATTGTCGACTAGGAATCTAACCCCTCGCCTAATATCCAACGACATATAAACTTTCCCCCACTTGGAAAAAAAAGGAGAAAGGCCTTTTTGGGAGGCACGGAGAATGCGTAAGGTCGATTGAAAGCAACTACAACCAAGTTAACCAGTTCTCGAAGCCGGTTGTTCTTGGCATAAAACTCCACAAGTCCAGTCAAGTTCTTCACTCTGTCCAGCCTTGCCGTGGTGAACAGAATTGGCTTGTTGCGGTCTTTCAGAACACATAGATGCTCTGCATTCTCAACAGGGCTGTAAAGAAGTTCTTCAATCTTCGGATGCAATTTCTTCAGCCTCCTTTTTTCTTCAGTGTAAGGGAAGTATATGGTTGTGTCAGCACCAGGGGAAACAATGTAGAATTTAGGATCAAACACATCAATCCCATTAACAACGCGGTAGAGTCCAGGAAGAGTAAAAGCAATGTGACTCTCGTACCCTTCTAGGATCGATCGATTGAGGCTCGTTTAGACCTGTTGACGACTAATCTGCTTTTATGGTTTAGGACGTGGGGCCCATAGGTGACCACCTAGTTGATAGAAAAAGTTGTTTAGTTGTTGACCAATCCATCCAATACTGAAAAAGAAGATGAATTAGATTCGGACGCAGAAGAAGGCCTCCCTCCGGGAGGGCCCGGGCCATCAGTGAGATACCAGGCTGGTGAGAGAGCTCCTTGCCCTACGCTACTCTAGCTGCACTCGAAAGAGAATACGGAATTCCCGAACTAAGGCTATGACAAGACCTTAGAACAAGATTCCTGCAAGGCTCGACATACCTATTGCCTTGAGAGCAAGGGTTTAGAGTTTCCTTTTTTAGGAGTAAGCGTATGAACTTCTCTTGCTCCAATTGAATGAGTTTCAGGGGATCAAATTGATGTTTTTGATCGGGAATATCTTAATAGAGAAAAGACTGATACTGAGCTTACCGGGAACTCTAGCCTAGCGTATCCTGATCCCCTTTCATTTGAGGTACGGTACTTGGTTTTTGTTAAGGATCTATCCCAACCAGAATCTTTCCTAGAAACTTTCCTGATGATGGAATTTCTTTTTATCTTTCGTTTTGGAGTTCGAGTAGACACCTTTCTTTCTTCGAGTTGGTACCTAAATATAGGAATTACCGCTGATTTACTTGCGCTATCCCCTTACCCTGCAATTGGCTATTTCCTTTATTGCAACTGCTAGCATTATCATTACCTAATCCTATAGATTCATTTTAGTCGGAAAAGGCTATTTCCTAAGCTTTAACGAACGATAAAAGACGTCGTGTGGAAATGCTAAAGAAAGGTCTTGCAGAGCCTGATATATTTATTGTAAGTTGACTTTCATTGACCTCTACCGAGCGGTTGAATTGATTCTTGAAGATCTTAAGAAATTCTGAGTCTTGATTCACGGCAAAGAGCTTCTACTCACCATCCATCCCTACTTATGGGCTACAAGCGAACTCGGAATTCGATGTTTATGGTTTCGCCAGGGGAATCTTATCTGCATCCCTTGTTGAATCTGCAGCTATTGCTATTGACTCAGCTCTTGATCAATCGAAGCAAAGGTCTTGTCAGAGTCTGCTTCCTACTAATTGCTTCGGGCTTCGAGTGAGAAAGTCCCGTACCTACTAACTGATGACTAACTTTATCTTGGCTCACCGATGCGAGACTCACCCAAATTCTACTATGATAATACTCACGAGAATAAGTCCCAATATATCCGCCCTTCAGAGAGAGTCTCAGCCTGATTCAACTCTTTCAGAGCCGCGTTCGTGTATCGATAAATTGCATTTTTAATAAGAGCTGATGCACAACCATCAAGCTAGTTACGGGTGGATGACTTTACGTCGTCAGTTCCTCTTGGAGCTTGGTGATAGAAAAAGAAAAGGCCTTTGATAACATGTGCAACGCTCAGCCGCTGCGCCAGAAGAAGACAATCCGGAGACGTCAACCAGTAAAAGAAAAAAAACCAACTGGCGTCAAGCATTTTCCATTAGCGAGGCTCTGTCAAGACTTCAACCACGGTGCCATTCAACTAGGCCCCTCCCCAACAAACAAGACAAGACAGAGCGGGAAGAAAGTGTTCATCCCCTTTCTTTTGAAACAAAACCAGGAAAATGAAACCGAGACTAGGCAATTGAGAAGACCATTTAGAGAGCATGGAAAAGCCTCTCTCGCATCCACTTTATCCGCTCAGTGGAACGGAACTGAGTTGTTTGGCCCCGCTTGGAATGGTCGTAATAGTGGGAGTACAACATAGGGTGGAGAGGAGGGCTGAAGCGGAGAGCTTTGCTTAGCAACTTCTTAATACCTTAATACAAAGGGGGCTTTCCCAGTCAAGTCAGATTTGCACTTCGATCCCTTTTTTGAGTCACCCAAGGCTATTGGATTATGAGACACCAGTATGACGTAATCCTTAAGAAAAGGTCTTCGAAAGCCAATGAACATGATACAAAGGCAACTACCTTCCAATCCATACGCTACACCGCCTTCTCACCCCACATCTACGCACCAAAAAACCGGAGTGGTGCTTTGAAGGGCTGACTACTCCATCCACTATGAAGGGCAAAACGGGAACTAGAAAACGGTCTCAGCTGGCGAGTGTGAGGGTCCAGGTATAAGGATGCGAATAAGCCGTCAGGTGAACAGGAGCTTTACTATAGGCGAATAGGGATCAAAGTTTGACGCTCAGTCGGCACGGAAACCTATTTCAAGTTGTCAGATGGAATTGTTTCAAATTCCTACTATTATATAGATGCTATTTCCCCTTTTCCTTTCCCGTGGAAATAACTAGAGTACCAGCTGCTGGGTATTCAAATCTTCCGCTTAGCCGCTTATAGAGACTACTACTACGCGGATGAGAACGGTAACTCAAGTTAAAAAGGACTAGAAGGTAGTGACCCACCTTCTTAACCCACTGATATAAGCATAAGCTGCTTCTAGAGCAGAGCTTGCGAAGCTAACAAGCCTACAAAAGCTAGCTGGCATAAGCAAAACAAAAATGCAGCCCATACATAATAGGGTCCCTCATAAGACAAAGCTATGCATATTTATATAGTCCACTGGAACGAACTCACAACTCAATGGGATAATTTAGTTAGAGCAACTAGAACTCGACTCGAAGAAGGGAGTTAGCAGGCTGGCTGAGGTAACTCTACTTGCTGAAGAGGAAATGCTCTTATTTGTAGTTCTGTCTGTTGGAAAATATGTGATCATACCATAATTGGGTAATCCCTAATCTCTTGCTACTCGTTAAGAGTATGTCCAGCTTAGTTGAAGCATGCTGCCCGAGAAGGATCCCTGCGCTCAGAAACATCAATTTGGTTAGCGGCTCTACACCGATTGATTCTATTCTAATCTTCCAAAACCACTCTTTCTTGGGGCTTGGCTTAGTAGACAGGTTTCCAAGCCCTTTTGGGTCAAGGTGAGACTCTACTGCTCTGACTTCCATCGATAAAAAGAACGGACTAATCCGAGGGATCGGATTGTGAGCTCACTGCAGGTAAAACCGCAATGGCCCTTCTTTCCATCGGTATCCGGGAAAGAATATTTAGAATGCCCCTTTGTTAGAGCTCTTCCTTCACTTCAGCTTCTGTCCCGCCCTTTCTTAAACAACCTAAAGATAAATCTTCTTTATTGGGTGTGTTCGGGATCTTCGGAGTAGAGTTATTCAGCGATCGCGCAGGCAGAGACCTTTGCTTCTGACTCAATGGCTAGAAAAATAGGGAGCTGACCTCCTAATTAACAAGTTAGTAGGGTGATGCAAGTTACCTAGCCAACCCTTCGTTCAGGAAATCCTAAATCGAGAAGCGCCTAAAATCCCCGGAAAAGGTTAAACGGTTCAGCAAAAGAAGCGCAAGACCAGGAAGCTCAATCCCTTTAAGTAGCTTTCGGTACGGGACTTGTGGGCGAAGAAGGTTTCACCGTAAGGCTTTGAGTGGGTCTGTTAAGAGCTACGGTTGGGAATAGAAGGTCCTATAACAAGTAGAAGAGTCAGTCGGTGATGAGCTGTTAAGCTTTGAGGCTTTAGCTGAGCCGATAGGCGAATTGTCTTTAGAGGTGACTTTACTGGCTTCGTATAGCAGGCGAACGGCATAATACGGGGGGTGAGCTGCATAGCTTAGAAGAGTACGGAGGAGCTGACTTACTTAATGGGGACGTAAGGGGGCTTTGGTATTTATTGCGAGTCTAGAAGATCGGAATCTTAAAGAATCAAGTTCTTTTCCCCAACAACTGAACTTCCGAGGATGTGAAAAGACTGACTTTCCGGGCACAGAAAAGGTAGAGTCTGGTGCGGAGGATTGACCAACAATTCTGTAAGGCAGGCTCGCAGAGCTAAGCCTGAAAGTCAGTCCTATCACTCTCTTATTCACCACTCCCCCGCGCATTCGTCGAAGAGCCGAAAAGCTGAAAAAGGCTCAATCTGCTCACAGAGGGGGAGTCAGACGAAAGCATAAGGGTCATCACAATTGAATGAGACCTCATGCACACCTAAAATAAAAATAGGCTGATTAGAGGGCTCCGTCAACTCGCCAATCCTATGTTTCTGGGATTCGGTCTGTATAAAATGTTGTAAATGGGGACATGAGATGATGACGGGTAGCCCCCTTTAGCCGGGGGGTGCTATCCCTCGCGCATTCTTCATGATAACAGCCTATCTAACAATCAACGAAAAAAAATAGGTGCAATAGCACTTGATACCGCTCCGAAGAGCAAAGACACAAATAGAGTGGAACCGGAAAGCCCAACTAAGTCATCGCAGAGAGAGAGAAAGCACAACTGCCGAACCGGCATACAGGTCAGAATCCAAGTTTACGGAAATCCCAGTACCATGGATAGATTGATCAAGGAAGTCAAATAAACTATTACGGAAGTATCCAACTTACGACAAAGACCGGGGGGAGGACACCTATAGATTTTTCCAGAGGTTAACGAGCATCACTATAGAAATCTCATATGCAACCAAGGCTCCGTCATCTCGCCTATCCGAGTTACCTATCCAGGGTAGGTCTTTGCTAACTGGAGACTCAAAAAGAGGTTCCGCAGGAGTCTACTGCTAAATCAAGGGCTATGGCCCCTATGCAACCTCTCTCGCTCATTCTGAAAGAAGCTGCTCTCGTCGCCCGGGTCACAACAAGACTGGTTTTCATTTCTTTGGATAGCTGTAGAATGGATTCGATAGCGCCCTAGAATAGGATTCTAAGTCCCCGCATCCCTTTCCTCAGGTTCTTGATTAGGAATGCCTTATCTGACTGATCGGAATGAGAATAAGACTGCCATAATGCCCCCATCCTTTTAAGCTATAAGCTCATACCCGGCGTCGTGATCTCGTTCTCTCCGTTTTAGATGACCAATAAAACGAGGAAGCTGAAGCTCAAGGAATGATCAAAGAACAGACAGAGAACAAAGTTTCTCGATACGGCGCCGACCGAAGCGCAGCCCAGGTGGTTATTTCTCGAGGTTCTCCACGGCATCGCCAAACCTACCTTACGGCCGTGGTGATGACCGACAACGGGGCCACTACTACTACAATATTACAGTACATAAGCAGAAAATCAGATAATAAATATCTTTACTCACTTTAGCCTACAGAATCACACCACAAAGTAAGGCAATACGGTCGAGGGCTCCCCCCATACCAGCCAGCTAGACTATGGAAGTCCTCCTCGTCTTCTAATAAGGGCCCTCCTCTGGTTCGCCTAATTGAAATCCTTCATCGAATATGCGAAATCCATCATTGGCTAAAAAATCCGTCATTGACTCAGAAATGAATAACTGATACAAATGCTTACTGAATTGAAACGAATAATCAACTCTTAAGATCTTCCTATAGGCTCTGCAAGACCTTCTATTGCGTGATGCAGATCGATCTATGGTTCAACCCAATTCTCAGGTCACATTCTCCTTTTCGATATGCCGAAGAAGGGGTTGCAGTCTGTCTCTTTCCGACCTCTCATACCCTTAACGGATTATAATTATAGGCACCTGACACGCATAAGGTGTATGTCAGAGGGGCATAAAAGCTATATCCTTTATCTGCCTTTGGTTTAAGGACTACTGGTCTACGGTACGGAGTTTCCCAATCCAATACCAGTACCAGAAACCCTTCTCAAGAAGGAGGAAGATGAATCAGAATAGGCGAAAGGTCAGTAAGCCAGGCTCTCTTCTGTCAACGAGTATGAACTTTATGCCTGGCTTCATTAACATTTCATTTTATTTCGGCTTTCCGCCGAGCTTGCCTGATGTGTTGAGGCGCTATGTCATTCTTTGGTGAGCCCTGTCATCTCAGCATTTGACTTTACCAAACGAATAATTTAATTGATTCGCGTAGTACGTAGTCTCATTCTCACGTGGCATCCGAAGGATGGTTCACTTCTTTGATTTGTGGATTCGTTCCTCCCTCCTTGACCCAACAAAGCGCCCAATCCTAATAAGCTCACAGCACGGAGGGTTCCTTAGGGTCTGGTCCAACTTGACTTGAAAGTCGAGCTACATTATTGATAGGACCATTTACACGATCAGATCTTGAAAACCACCTTACTAGACCAGCTCATGAGGATCCAATGTAGCTACAGTCCTTCTCGCAGTCAGCTATGTAACAAAGTTCGAGCAGGAAAGATTCTATCTCTACTCTTAAGCAACTGAGACCGATTACTAAGAAGAAAACCGAAATTTCATATACAATCCTCTTTTCCAACGCTACAGGACATGATTTTCCATACATCTTTCTTTAATCTATCCGATATGCTCGTGGTTGCTGCCAGGCAAAAGCATGGCCCAAAGAAATCCAATCGAGGAAGGAGACACTCCAGAACCAGCTAGATAGATAGGCATTAGGCTAGTTAGAGCAGAGCTAATTCGGTAAAGGAAAGGCTTTGACCGAGATCCGGTTGTGACGAACAGCCCGGGAAAGAATGTCGATGGCATCAACACAACAAGACGGTCTCGTTTAGGTGCTCGCCTCATATAGCTCTTTGGACAGAATGCTGTAGGGCCTTAGCGTCTGTAAGTCGCGATGAAGGTGTCCCTGGAGTGCTACGACCAGGGGACAAAGCAAGAGATAACTCCTCGGTAAGGAGTCCGAACGGATAGAGGCCTTAAAGACGATATCAAAAGCGCGCTATATCGAACAAAAAGATCAAGGCAATTTCTCATCGAAGAGATTAAGAAGCTCTCAACTCATGAAGAACAGAGACCATCGAACAGTGCACCGTAAGCCAAGAGGAGGAAGGGCAGCCAGCGTTCACCGGCAGGCCGGGCCGCAAACAAGCACGGCCGGCTCGGCGAGTGCTCAATCAGTTGCTCATTCAGTGCCACCTTATCTTATAGAATATAGATGCACGCAAAAGACAGCTTCTATCGGGAACCGCGGGAAAGCCTCAAGACGACGGAGTAGAACAACGACGAAAGAGTAGCACATACCTCAGAAAAAGTAGAGACAAAATGAAGGAGTCTAAACAGACGAACAGCAGCAAACCTCGCCTCACTAGAGGGAGTTGAGATACTACGAAACAACCTGATAGATGCGAAATCAGCGCTAATAATAATACTAGAGTCATACTTCTTCGCTAGAAGCGGTATGTGTATCCGTGCTGATAGCCGATGGAGTAATGTATGGCCTATTCTTCGGAATTCTTCGTCATCTTTCGACTGTTGAATAGAACAGCACCTTCAGCGATTGGTGTCTCAACAAGAGAACAACAACTAAATTGAAGAACCTATCCCTTACGGGAATCGAACCCGTGTCTTCGACATGAAAAGACGATGTCCTAACCACTGGACGAAAGGGACCAAAGATGATTTATGCTGCGAACTCAAATAGTGGAATTTTCTGTTTTCTTTCTATACGCAATTCAATCTTTCTGTCCGGACTCTTCGAACTAAGGCTATTATATAACATAAGTATATAGTTTTGGATTGTCTTCCTACGGAGAGTTGTATGCTGGGAAGGATGAATCGCTCCCTAAAAGGAATCTATTGATTCTATCCCACGCTTCGATGCATCCCCTTTAACAGAATGAACTCCGAGATCGATTCGCGACGTAAATCACCTCTTCTATCTCACCTCCTCTTTTTTCCCGAATCTTCGCATCATAGACTCTCCTAACTGGATGATCAACGAGGAGTTGTAGCGCTCAATAACCAACGAAAAGATCGCCTGTATGGGGTTTCATGGCACATCTGGGAGTTTGCACGAATACAGTAGCTGAACTGCTGGGCATTAGAAAGGGGCTCCAACTAGCTTGGTAGAAAGGATATCGACGGGTTTTATCTGCTCAACTGATGCGAGTCTTAGACCTTATCGGAAAGACTGAGGTTCTAACTCATCCGTATGGCAGCCTGATTGGTTCGTAGCCTACTCACACGCAGCTGGGATTGTCGACTCTAACATAGGCTACCGGGAAGGTCATTTTTCGGCAGATGCTTTGTCTAGCCTGCGAGATGGAGAATGATGCTGAGTTCTTAGAACAGCCACCACAGTGGGTGCTGCAGTCTTTGCAAGCGGATGATAGGTCTTGTTAGAGCCTCGAGGCTTTACTATTAACTAGCCTTAGTTTTTTGCTTTGCTTTCTTCATGTAACCAAAAATAAAAGAAAGAATCTAGAAATACTCTGAATCGGCGATAAAGAAAAGCAATAGAAGCTACGACCTGTACGAGGGAATGCCCTCTCCTAAAGCATTAGAGATTGGGTATGTCTTGAAGAGACTTTATGCAGATGAAAAGGAGTTAGGAAAGTCTGGCTTTTGATTCTATTCATTTCATATCGATTCATAGTAGCTATCTCGAATTAACTTACTTCTCAAAGCGGTTGTCACCTGGAAGAGGAGACTAGCTTTCGGACTGTGTTAACCGAATATAAGACAACCTCATCTGTCTATCTACCTTTTTCACACATTTCGTCGCGCTGTCCCACTGGAATCAAAGTAGGCTTCTTTCAAAGTAGAGGTTGTGCCCGGATTTCCTATCATACTTCTCGTCGAGCGGAATATTTAGGCCGCGGTCTAAGAGATCGATCCCTTAATATACTGACTCAGCTTTCCTTTCTCCACCTTTTGATATCCAGCAACTAGTCAGCCCTTCCCCGCTCCCTTTTTTTCTACTGGCGTTGCAGGAAGCCTTGTTCGCAGCTCCTAAAAATTCCAAAAAAAAGGATATTCATCAAGAAAGAATATCATTGTCCCCTAGGATGTATTCCAACCTTCATGTGAATAGGAAGATCTTAAACATTATGAGTTTAGATGCATTGATTCTATTGAATTACTTTGAATAGGATAATCTTCTTAAGATATTATTATCAGTCTAGATGAATTGAAGAGAAAGAAGAACGAGGTCTTGAATCGAGTTGCTAATTATAGAAATCGTGAATGAAAAAGCGAGTGACGATCGTTCTAAACTTGAGATCGACGAAGGTGCAAAATCGTATGGAACCAGTTACGGATTGATCGAAATAGTTATTCGTCTTTTTGATAGTCTGGGAACGGAAACTCGGACTTTCCTTCTCCTGTCTGCCCTCCTTTTTGTTATATCTTTATATGTTCTCTACCTCTTCTTAGCCCTCCTAAGCTATGTAGCAATTAGCGAGAAAGTAATTGAGCATAACACCGCTCTTTGGCTTTTCCCGTTTCCTACAACTATAGCTGGAAAGGTGTAATAATAATGCCTATTGTGTCAGGTCGCAGTGGATCGGATCCAAAACAAGATATACCACCCGCTCTCCGGCTGCGCCTATTGGAAAAACTTATTCTTAGATATAGAGAAAGGGCTAGTCCTCGAAAATGCCCGTCAGTCGTTGGCCAATGAACAAGGTGACTCATTAGAAAGATGTCGATAAACGAACCTTAGACTCGCAAGACCTGCTGCGTCCTTTGCTTAAGGAATTGATGTTGGGAATAAGAGAGAGAAAGAGAATAGCATTTCCTGCTTGAGTTACGTGGAAGGGGGAAATTCCAAGTTGATCACTTTAACCCGTTCAAATAGGCATCGAGGACATTCATTAAAGAAATATCATTCGTCATCGTTAACTTTTAATCGCATATAACGGGAAAAGCTTACTTCGACTATCGGTTCAGCTTCATTCGTCCTGTGAGCCTATGCCTTTCGAATTGGCTCACCTCCTTTGCGCGGAAAAGGTACTAAAGACTCTGAGCTTATTTTATTAAGGATGATCTTAAGAGTTCATTTTACTTGATTTACTGGAATCCTTTATTCTCGGTACTGTTCGCCGGCCTTACTTGATAAGGTAATTAAGATAGTCATGTCCGAGGTCAATTACTCTTTGACACATTAGTCGATTCCTTGAAACCTCCAATTGCCATAACGACTTGACTCGAGCCATGAGAGCGATGCTGTGCTTACAGGACTTCGAATTCGACGGAACAACTAGGTAAATTCGGCGTCCCCTTGAGCAATTTGATGTTCTACCATCGCTCAGTTCGCTTATGGGCGTATTTCTGCTTCGCCGCGTGATCCAAACAATGAAAGCAGAGATTTATAGGCTCGGTGGGTCACATATCTTTCTTCCATCAAGTTGAGGATGGACCCTGTCTATCTCTTCGCTGCTATGTTATTTTGGCGGTTTGTGCCTGGCCTGTTCCGCGTCCGTCTTTGGCTGCCTGCCTGATACAATCTCTTGTCTTTGCGCACAATATCCTCGCTGTTGAGTTCGTACTTTAATGATCACCCATCAACCAACTAACTAGCTGCAATGCAATTAGAATCGATAGATAAGCATATTCCTAATCCCGATGGAATTAAGGAGCTTGAAGAAGAGATTGAGCCGAAATGGTACGAAGTCGATCCTAACCTAACTCTCTCCTTGCTTCTTATTGTCTTTATGCTTGGACACCATCTTCCTCGGGCCTTTACCCCGTTCCCGTTTCACCGTTACCTGGTGCCCTCCCTTGGATGTTCTCTGTAGGTCGATTGTGTTGATTGTCTTCTTTCTTTTGGGTAATAGCATAAGAGAGCTATAGACTGACGAAACCCGGGGATAGCAGGGGCAGGTGGATTGACGTTCTACCAAAAAAGACGGTAAAACGCTTTGAAAAGAGCACAAGGTGCGGTTGCTAGCGAGCTATAGGTACTTCTTCTATCCCTCTTGTCTAGCAATCTTGTTGTTAGCTAGCCGCCTGGATACATCCCTTCCTCGAAAGCTAGAATCTACTCAACCTATAAGCAAGCAAGACCAGCTTTCGCACCTTTTATTCGCTTCGGAAACCTTCCACGAACGAGCTTTTGAGTTGGCTTGAAATGTCCTCTGCGTCGTCCTTGGCTTCGGCTCCCCCAACAAGAGCCCTAACCCTTTTTAGTTCACCGGGAATGGAATGAGGTATATTCTTTTTAGGAATAGTAGCAGGATCGATAGAAACTACGGAAGACGCCGTGTAGCGGTTATCATCTGCAACCACTGGAGTTGTTAAGGGCTCAGCGGGTATTGATTTCACGAGCTAGCCAGTTGCATAAATAAGGGGTTGTTCGCTTCCTCAGGGAGGGAGTGAAAGAAGGATAGCTGCTTTTCCTAACCCATATGCCGAAGGAAGGGGTTTAAATAGCTCTATCTCTATTCCATCTAGAAAAGGCTTTCCTGTTGCTAGTCCCCTTGGGTAATAAGTAATGGTCTCTTTCTCTTGCTTTTCCTTTGCAGTTTCCTTCTCCTTTTCTTTTGTCTGTCCTAGATCCGTCTCTAGTCTAGCAATCTTCTTCTTCTTCGGAAAGAGAAGTTGCTTGCTTGCTTTGTGCGTACCATTCTGAAATAAGGATTTCCCTATCTAGAAAGTGAGAATTCCTATATATCTAGAAAGCTAGTCTTTTCCCATTACCTTTGCATCTGCTTTCGATTCAATAGGATTTATTCCAGCACGAGAAGAAGACCAACTGATTAGCTTTTTCCCTATCCTAACAAGACAGGTGAGCCTTTAGTATAAGGAAGGGAAGTGTACACACCATCAGCTTTCGAGTTGAGAAAAGCTTTCCTAGATGCTGAGCTTACAACAACTCCAGTGGGTGCAGACGATAATCCTTCAGCAGCAACACCAACATCAGGCAAGGGGAATCCTATCGAAGGCTTTCTGACAGGTTAGTTTCTTGAGAAAAGGTCAGGAAAGACAACTTTGACAACAAAAGAAATAGGCTCTGAAAGACCTTATCAATATGCCGAAGCTGTTGAAAGCAATCTCTTCTAGAAGGACAAATCCCTCATCATCATTCCTCGGGGCGAGGGTAACTAATCTTTTCACTGTTCTCTTCCTTTTCTTTTGCTATGGGGGTTTCCTCTGGAGCTTCACCATGCGAACGAATAGAATCAATTGGTGAGTCTACTCAACGAGAAGAGTCAGCTCTTTCTTCATTCGCCTTTGGAGTTGCATAAGTCTTTCCGATAGAGCTTCTGGTCTTTGCTTCCGGTTGTTTGATGAGATCGAGATGAAGGAGATTTGGCTTTCTTCTTTTCTTTATCGAGATTCCGTTGGTCTTCAGTCTACCTTTCTCAATCATCGATAAGGGGATTTCTTCTTATAGGCTCGTCGGAAAGGCAAGGAGACTGATGAATAGGGTAATGCGCTTCCTTTCCTGCTGCTAAACCACTGACGTCGGACGGAGGTTGCTAAGCCTACCTTACTAACAATCTCAATTCGAAAACTAGCACTCGAGATTCCATCTCTGAAAAACTGCCTTTTGTTGGTCTTATTGCTTATGGCTGAAGTAGGACTCCTAACCTATCTAGGGGAGAGAGTGAGTGAAAACATATAACATATTTATAATCCGTTCGAGAGACTGGGAAATGTGATATTGCTTTGAAGACCGGACTTGGACCTCTTATTTGGTCAAATTTGTGCTGAATACAGCAGGTGTGTGCATGAAGCCGGGAGGGTATTACCCCCGGAATGGACCATGCCTTCCCAAGAATTTTTTCCTATATAGATATGCCCTTTCTCGCTTCCCGTGCTTTCCAGATGTTTGTATTTTCCAGTTCTATTCGATGAGGCTCTGACAACACCTCCATTCGAGCTTTGTTTGACCGTATGCACCGTTTTTCCGTAAAAAAGAATGGAACTGAGTATAGCAGCTAGTTGAAACGGAGTCACCAAAATCGATATGAATACCGATCTGAAGTAAGATCAGGAGCTACCGTTGGTGTGCTATGGTATCAGAAGTCTAGCGCTGAGCTGAGTGTGAGCATCTTTTCTATAATTTATTGGGTGATGCTCATCGAGCTATTGTGACCTTATAACCTCTGGGAAAGGACACTTCCATTGCATCAGCTTCAAGCATAGGTGTTGGTGGGAATCAAAGGTACCTAGCCTTAGCGCATTCGATGGCGGCGAAGAAAGAGATCCTATTAACGGCCTCTGAATCACATGGGACCATTCCTCTACGATAGGCGTATGGAACTAGAAAGCAGTCATCATCTCTTATTATTTCATAGTTTTGAGTACTGTCCTACTACGAATGCTACTGATGCCATAGATCTTAGAAATGGAAAGGTATGTCGTATGTCGGCTAACCTAGGGTTGCTTAGTGGCTGATGGCTCCACGTGGAAAGCTAGGTGTTCTAAAACGTCCTATTAGCCCGTACGCAACATCTCTACTCTTTTGTTGCAACTCTATTTTGCCCGGAAATCGTTAAAAAAGTAAGCTTTGACAGCTATATGAATATGAGATGAACGATTGAAATCTTAAGATGTGACTCATAGAAGCCAAGAGGACGAAGGGGGAAGAATTCGGGTGAACAGGCTTTGAGTAAGATACCGCTGTAGTTGTAGTACCGACAGGCTAACGAGCTGATTTATTGCCGCTACGCAGCGAAGGGGAATCGATACTCATAATGAACTCTTAAGGGAATCATATAGTAGAATATTCATTAAATAAATTGATTAGGATTTCCCAGAGTACCATGCTTCCGTATTTGCCATCATTCGCCACACTTGCTTGGCTAAACAAGCCACATTCATTACTCTGAGCTCTCTGAAACCTATTCCTCCTTTATCTTTAGCTGCTGACAAGTGAAAACAGGCTATCCAGTGCATCTTCCTTTCATCTTCTGTTTGACCCCACCAGAATTTGGGAAAGTTAATTGCTTGACCTGATGCAGTGCTATAATTATGCAGCAAATTCAGAATAGTATCACAGTTATTTTTATCAGCAGCTAAAAAGAGCAAGGCAGAATCAGGGCGCTTTGAAATCCATTCAACGGGTATGTTTAGTGGTCTCCTAACGATTGAAACTATCAGCCTTGTATTGTAGTGATTCACAATGGGACTGGTGTTCATGTTGGGCTGCTACGGCTACCGGCTCTTATGGATTGACTGCTCTTGACGATCTGATGTAGATGAAGCTCGCAATGCAAGATGCTAGTCTTTTAACGAGAATCTCGCCAGCTGCTATATAATCAGCCACACATTCATACGGTGTGCTCCTGTCAATTGCATCGGAATGCTGCAATCCAAGTGTGAAAGAAAGAGCAGCAGATGAATTCCGACAAGATCTCATCTCAATCGAATAAGTTAGTCTCGCCTATTCCTCCCCTGTGAGTCGAGTTACTTCGAACTTCCGTGGGAGGAGTTCAAAACATATCCGTAGCAATCTTCTTCTACCTTATTGGTAAATGAGCTAATTGAAATAGGGGGATTCTCTTTTAACTTTCTCTCCTCTATTCATATCTTCAAAGAGGGATTGAGAACAGCTGCTAAGAAAGCAAGCAAGAAAGTCGGGTTAATGGTCAAGGCCCCACCCAAGGAACTGAGAGCATGAACTCCCGGAAAGAAGCATAAGGGAGATAAAGTAACAAAGTCGCTAGCGCCAAGCCCCAATAGAGAGAGATCGCCTTACCAACAAGACTTATTTTTATTTTATTTAATAAGCAATCTCAATTAATTATTAATTGAACGTGCACTTTTCTGTGTCACTCACAAGGATCAGGTGCACTCATGATGAGCTGTGTACGGCTGTCTCTCGCGTGTGAAAGGATATGTGAGTTGACTCAGGAGTCATCGGGCATCCCCGTCATCATAGGATTTCCGGCTTCAAGTCACCGCATCTCCCCCTATCTCTAACCAACAACAAACCAACGGTCAACTATCTCTCTATCCTATACCCTTTAGGGAGTGATCCTTCTCTCTAACTAGAAAGATCATCAGAGAATAAAGATCGTATCCTAGATGAATACCATCCCATGCAACAAAGGAACCCCCCAAAAAATACTTCCCCAAATCATTTAAGAGATTTGGTTGGAGAGCTGAGCTAACTCTCCTTGCATTACTACAGCTAGCCTTTGGGGATATATAAAGCTTTGATTTCTCTAAGCTAACTTTAGCACCCGAGGCATCACAGAAACGATCCAGAACACCCCGAATGACCGGGGAATCCAACTAGAGAACAGGGGCAGGCCGGGGAGAAGGCGCGTACTAGTTCGCACCCTTACCTTTGACACTTACAGCTGATATAGCAACTCAATGGTTAGTTAGGACTTGAAGCTGCCTCTTGAATCTCCGGGAAGCCCATATATATAATAGTTTGAATCCTGCTTAGCACCTTTTTTCACTTAGTCCGATACCCTTCTTATCTTTGAGTCTAACTTCTACCAGTTCCATAACATCTCCTCCCCCTTATAGTAAGTGGGTATTTTTTCCACAGTACAAGAATTCTGCCAGAGAGATGCAGAGTGTGTGTATATGTCGTTCGCCTGGAAGCTCCTACTTAACATGTTGTCGCGTAGATACTTTCTTTCCTCTTTGGGAGACTATTCCACAGCTACCGATTCGAACCCGAGGGCAGTCAATCCGATGACCCATAGGTAACTTACCAAGGAACGTTCTGTAGGGGAGTTAAAAAGAGTCAAGATTCTGTTAGTGTTCAGCTGGGGGGGCTTATTCCCTTACAGCACCGCCATATAGTGGGAGTACTTTTAGTTCGACAGCCCTTTCTTCGTATCCCCTTCTCTTTCTCCTTTGGCTCCGTTAGCCTTCTTTCTGTTGTGGCTAAGTAAAAGAAAGGCGGGTCCTTGTGTGCTAGCGCCTCGAACTGATAAATAGGCTGAGAATTCTCGATTCCTTTTAGCCCCTGGGATTGACTCATTTGATGGTCCGTATTCCATATTTCCCATAAGCTCGTGTGCCATACCTATGACTCACTTCCTACCCGCCCAACCTGAGACTTTCTTTCTTGCTTGCCCGCTCTCCCGTTCTCTGGGTTTGGTTGGTTCTCTCTTGCTGGCTAGCTGGCATGAGGTATTGGATTAGGATAGGATTCCTAGTTAGATCTCTAAAGCTCAACCAGATGAACAGCAAAGGAATCAGGCTCGTTGAGAACTTCAACAGCGGCGAAAGAAGATTCAAGGTCCGGTGGAAGATATGGTGGAGTAGTATACCCATTAACTAGAGAAAGCAGCTTTGAACATGACATTCGTACCCCAGCCCAGGCATTACCGTGATCTTGAAGCCCTTGCTAGGCTAGTTCGCTGCTTCGGAAATCCCAATGATAAAAGGCTCGTCTCGCCGTGACCTTCTCTTGATCAAAACTTCTGTCACTCGATCCCCGCTGGCTGGCTCTTCGAAACCTTGCCATCTCGCTGCTACGCTACTTTGCCAGGCTGGTTCTCCTATCGTTTCAGCTGAATCTATTTCCAGTGAGCTCCAACTTTCGGGAGTTGTTCTTGTCGGGTTCAACTCAATCCTAGCCGTCTTTATTGATTATTGCTTCCCGGCCGTGAGAGCATAGTTATAGTTCACCGGTCATCTCGCAGGAATAGCCTATCCTATCCCGTTTCCTCTCTCCCGGCAAGAGTTGCTTCATGAAAGCGCAGGAAAGACAGAAGAGGGTATACAAAGAAGCAATGCACGCACCTTAGACGAATCAAACTAAGAAGAAGTTTTCCCCGTTGCAGATGACGAAAATCTGCTTAAGGTAAGGCTATACCGATCTCACTTTTCTCTTAGGCGAAAGAGCTGAGCCGAAGGGGAAGGGTCTATGCGCGGGGATCGGTCTCTTTTTAGTTGGAGTTGAGTTGCAGGACTAGCTTTCCTTTCAATTGCTTCTGCCTTTGAAATTGCATCCGTTTTGGAGTAACAGAACTTACCTTACCTGTCGCCGATGCTTTCAATCTTTGTGTTCCCTTGTCCCCACAACAAGGAGATGAAAATCACTAGAATGAGAACCCAGCTCTACACTCCGAAGGCGCTAGCCAGGGAGATTTCCACTCTACGGGGAGCCTTTGAGGATAGAAAGCCCCCCGAATGAGAGAAGGATCCTGGGAAAGCTATTGCCCTTTATCTTTTTTAGAATGAGAAGTCGCACTTGAATAGGCCAGAAGGGAGTATGCCACCATTCGCCAAGGAAGGATCCGCTGTGACTGGTATAGAATCCGCTCCTAGTCTTAGTTAGAAAAAACTTCCATTTCCATCCGCCTTAGTTAAATGTTGTCAAGCCGTAGGAATTCTATCCGTGGGATAGTCCCACGCTCATTCCGAAAAGAAGGGGATCTCAATTGAACAGCTATTCGATCACGAGTTGTTGATGGCTTCTCGGTTGGTTCCGCGGTCAACTATCTTTATCTTGATCGTGAACCAATCCCCACCTCTAACTAAACTATTTGAAAAAACCATTCCTTCTTTCAAATCCTATTACTCAAGTCCTCCCAGGTCGGAATACAACATAGAGTTATTTTGCTGGCTAGCGTGGGAAACTATTTGTTTTTTTACATTCATTCGGCTTTCGAGTTGAAACTCCGCTCCTTAATTTAAGAGCTTTACTCGTCTTCGGAGGTTTCTGGCTTTCTCGTTTACCGGACCAGGGGTTTTGTTAAGTGCTGTTAAACTCTTTAAGCCTGTTGATTCACTCCTTCCTCAGCATTCGTCGAGGAAAGGGGCATTCAGAGAGAGAGAAAATGGGTGACGAAAGAGAGGCCATGGAAACGGGGGAAACGGTCCTTGATGCACTACCAGGGATTACATTACATAATTTCGACCTATTGATTTGAGTTCCTTTACGCTCTTCAAAGGCTAATCTTTCGTTCGCTGTTCATGTTCAGCGTTGGTCCCCCAATTGGTTGGTAGGTTGTTGGGAATAGATTCCACCATCACTAAAATCTGCTTTCTTTGTAGCAGTTCTCTCGGGCATAGATTTCACTGAATATCCCTTATAGTTGAACTCTTGTTATAGCTGGCAGCTAGTCTTATTAATCAACAGGTGCTTCCCTTCCCTAGCTAACTCTAAACTCTAAACCTATGCTCGTCAGCCATTACCTCCGCCAAACCCGAAAGCAACTTCGCCTCTATGAGCTGACCGAGTCTTTCCATGCCAAAGTACAAAAAGATAAGGCGAAATCGGGTCACCCTTTAGAGGACCCCTCCCCTGGAAGACAAAGATTTGAAAAGCAAAAACTCAAGAAAACCATTTCGGTCAGATACGTCAAAAGAATTTCCCGAAGTTTTATATGAAACCTAGTAACCATAGAATTCATTTTCTAGTTTGAGAGACCAGTCTTTATTAAGTACCGTAACCGAAAGCGTCTTTAATAACACTTCCAATTCTTTCCCAACAACCCCTTCGCCTTTCGGCTCATCCTCTCATGCCCTCTCCTTTTAGTCGAGTCACTTCGTGCCCTTCTCCTTACATCGAATCTCCCGCAAACCACTCCTACTTAAGTTAAGATGGTGTATCGATTTTAATTACTAGCACCGGTTCATTTTTGTTGTCATTGAAAGACTTTCCCTTGGGGTGTGTATCGGTTTGATACTGATCAAGCCTAGGTCTTAACGAGCCATTGAGTTTAACTCGGATAGAGTCTAACCCGGGAATCATAAATAAGATATGCAATCATGGCTGTCAGTCGGCATTACCAACTTATTCGCTTCGCGGAGCTTCTATTCAATCCTTCTACTAGTTTTATAGATCCATGCTTTTACCTTCGTGCCATACTCCCCTCTCTCCCTCTTTCGGTTTGTCTTTGCCATTTCACCATGAAGGACCATAGGACTCTCCGTTACCATCTTACCAAGAGATCTCTGTATAGTATGTTACTCTTTGCAGATTTCGATGTTTAGGTTTGTGTCTACTTTCGAAGGGTCAAATGTAAAACAAATCTCACTATGTTTTATACCAGATTTCGTGAAAGAGAAAGAAAAGAAAGAAAAGAGGGTTGAGCTTAACTAAATACGTATTGTATTACTTTGAGAAAGAAGGTTAAGATCCCCGATCATCATGTAGACTGAACTAATACCGTTGGGATTGAGAAAAGGCGAACGATCCAAGGGAGTTCTCTTCTACTAGGAGCCCATTGTAGCGCTCAATAGGTAACGAATCCCTAAGGTTTTCCAACCTATGCTTTTGGACAACGGGCATCTACTTATTTGTAAAGACCGCCAACTTGCTTGGGTTCAAAGAAGAAGATTTGCCGAAAGTAAACCAAAAGGTCCGAGCTTATGATAGTACTGTTAGGACCATCTTAGGAGTGATTACCCTCCCTTGCACCAAAAGGTGAGGCTTCCTTATGGAGGAGAGACTTTGACTCTTTATGGTGATGAGGTAAACACCATAGACACCAAGAATGGTCCAACCATGCCACTAGGGTTTACCATTGCGGTTGTCGAAAAGGTAACTTATGATCTAATCCCCAGTAAATGGACTCGTAGAAGAGAACTCCCTTGGCTTTCTTTGCCATCCATGGGTTCTTCCCCCCTTTTCCTTTTACGGTTGCACGTAGCGCGTTGCGCATTGGCCGTTCCCATGTATAGGGTTTTGCAATGTACTGGTTTTCAATGTGGGACAGCGGCACCTAGGTCCCGTGTGCTAAGTAAGATCGAGAGGAATACGCTTCTTACCCTACAGCTACTCAGCTTGTGAGCTTTATTATGCTCACCTCTTGGAAGTCTATCTATGTGTTAAGCGAAAATGTCATGTGTTAGGATGACTTAGTTGACTGACTCTCCAGAGACAGCGCTTAACGACACCATTTGGATGACCTTTTATTTGAAAATGATTATTCCATTTCATATATGTCCGAGGAACGTGTGTGTGGTTTCTGAACCCATTGAGATGACCCAAGAATTTCGATGGCTTTCCTTTCGTCGAAAGTTTCGTCGAGTGCGCGATCATGTCCTCTTCTAAGCTGCCTTAGAAGGGACCAATGAGTTCTCATTCTGCTTGTTTCCACAGAAATGGTAACAAAGAGTCTACGAAACAAAGAGAAAATCAACTGCTCTATCTATATCTATATAACATCTATATAACATTTATTGCTAGACCGATAGGCCTTAGACCTGCTTTAGAGATCTGTCAGGATTCCGTGGTCATCGCTCCCATGTCTTTCTTGGTTGGAAACTGTTACTTCTTAGAATTCTTTGAGTCATGGGTATGTCTCACGATCGATTAACTAAGCAGTTACGTGGAAGGGAGCCGAAGACATGGAAAGCGAGGAAGCAGTTGATGGAAGAGGAATCACCGGAAATCGGGAACGGGTTTTCCTTTCCCCTTCTTGTTTGGATGAGCGAAGACAGCAATCAATCCATTGAGTAAAAGATCGATACAAAAGTCACTTATCCTTTATTGGCTTAAGTGCTCTTTACTGAATCCTTATTGTCTCCCCTAGTTATAAAGGAATAGGTTCTGCAGCATTAGAACCTACTAGATACCAGTAGGGATAGAGGATGAGGGAAGATAATAGAAAGAAGACCTACCATTCATAATTGACCTAGACCCGAATAAAGACGGACAGAAAGCATTCAATACAGTTTATCGGCTAAGATTGAGTTTCACCCTATTCTGCGACAAGAACAACGAGCTAACTGGAAATAGTTGTTTAATCGAATCCGTCGTTTATTTCTTTTTGTGGGGAATCGCTACTAAAGCTGTTTCAAGAACGGGTTTTGAGGCTTATTTTCTTTCCTGGGCATTCCGAAGGTCTCAACGAACCTCATCCTCTAACCAATAGGAAGTGGAGGTATACGCATTCATTGGAAGAGTAAGAAAAAAGGAAGAGAAGGCCCCATGCCCTACATGACGTGCTTTGAGTCTATCTTTCTAAACTGGGAGTGGGTATAGGACAATAGCACACAGGTTAAGAGCGGGAAATGAGCTAGCAGTTATCTTGGGTATTGGAATAGCCCAAACATCAATCACGAACTCTCAATTTACGGGTTTGCTGACGGGCTTGGGGATGTTTCATTCGAAATCGTTTTAAAAGTAAGGTTTTCCATCTATATTAGACTCGAAGTTTAATATTTTGAATGAGATTTACTTAATAAACTGACTTGTAAGCCATTTTTACGGGGTTTTCTCAAAGTTAACCAGATAGTTAAACCGATTCAAAGGTAAGACTTGAAAAGCTGAGTTCAGAGACTTACGGTGAAACAACCGACACTTCCGATGAGCCCAGGATGACTTCTTTTTCTGTTCACTCGATGGATCCCTCCCTTTAACTGAAGTAGTCATAAGAGCTCTATCCTTTTGAAAAACCCCGGGATAAGCACTGGTCTCTTCAACCGGCTCAGAGGCAAGTTGATGAGATGGAATGGAATCCTGAGTTTATTGTTTCGCCTGGGGAATACTCATCTGAAGCTGTTGAAGGGTTCCCCTAAAACTAGAAAACGGGCTCAGAAGATAGGGTTGTTTATACTAAATCCGCGTTAAAGGTATCTCACACTTGAATTGCCTAGCAAGCTCAAAAGACAGGACAGGAAAGGCAGACTCTTCATAAGAGGCTAGCAGAACACGAATAGATAGACGCCAAAGCATCGATACATGACCAAGCGCCTGAAGCAGGATCGAGATCGGGTTTTGCAGATCTTGTGGTAAAGTCAAAAGAATAGGAGTTCTAAACCTCAAGAGAATAAGGATCGGGCTCGAGAACAGTTCACTAGCTTTTTCAATAAGGAAATTGAAAAGCGTTCAAAAATACGGTCTTTCTTCAACTTATCAGATTGGAACTTACTGCAATCGGGTATCGCAGAGCCTAAAACCTATTAGTTCTTTCGAAGCGTACTTGCTTAATCGGCTGTGCTATCATCCGCAGTTCAAGAAGAAGCAACTATTTCACATCAATCTTCAGGGCTTATGGCAAGTCCTTCTATTATGGCATACGGAACTTCCCCAAATAAATCCCCCGTACTCGCCTATGAACGAGGCAAGTGCATAACTGAAGCATCCGGGAACATCAATCTACAATCAGTATTTGCAAGAGCCCTATCTAAACGTTCCTGCACTTTAGCAAAACCTTTCCTCTTGTTGCACCAAGTAAAAGCAGGTCCAGAGAAACCTAAGTCGACCAAACCACAAGAAAAAATCATATTATGGAATGCCTGACACCTGCCTAATGAGGGAGAGGATCCACCGAGTTTCTCAGATACATTTAAAACATCATTGAAGTCCCCCAGAACAACCCACGGCAAAGTGACTTGTGCTGCAAAAGTCTCAATATCTTGCCATAATTGTCGCCTAACCTCATGCACAGGACTAGCATACACAACCGAACATCAAAAAGCTTGGAGCGTCAGTCCTGTGAACAATAGAATGGGTGACCCGCGAAGAGCAACAGATTACATCAATGCTCATGCCATTCTCATTCCAACAAAGCCATAAACCCCCCGAATAACCAATGGGCTCAGCAATATAGAATTTATCAAACTGCAGTTTCTTAATTCTGCTCAAAGCCATAGAACCAGAAATCCGAGGCTCAACAACTGCCATAATCGAAGGTACCCAACAAATCTCTTGCATGTTGCAGAAACCCCTTTTAACCAGTTCCCCTACTGTTCCATAGGATTATATCCATTAAAATTATAGGGGTTTGGGGTCTCTAGATTCACAAACTCTCTAGAGTGAGATCGATCCAAGTGGGAGCTTCCACTCAAGCCCAAAGGCGAAATCACATCAACCATATTACTATCATCAAGCTGTGTTTCCATAACAACCGTCTCTCCTGAAGGCTTATCAGGGGGAATATGAGTCGGGTGAATCTCAGGGGAAGAAGTTGTCATAGAAGCAGTGGTAAGAGGGTTGTCCTCCTCCATATCATCAATATAAGCAGTTTTCTCAGGGGCGTTAGCTGCTGCTAAAGTTTTAGCTTGGTCCGGGGTTATAGCAGAGTCTGTAGAGGCTGCAGATGTTCTAGTTTTTGGGCGATATACTTGCTGTTGAGTTGGACCCGTACCCTTGCTGGTACAAGCAGAGTGCTTCTCATCTTGGTTTGGGCGGAACTTTAGATCCACCTTTACTTTTAGCATTAGCAGGCCCACTACCCAAAACGTCATTAGTTACTCTTTTTCCACGGCCCGAATGTACCCCCTCAGCCCATGCTGCCACATCAGGTTTCCACTCATAGTTCAAATTTCCCTCTTGCATATCCAATTCGGCATCCTCCCTGGATAGAGACGCATATCTCGAACCCGCCATAATCTCTCCATGCTTATCGGCCCCCTTCATTTGGGGATTTGATTTGGTTGATTTGCGGCTTCTACGGGATTGAGCAATCATCCAAGGACCGAAATCTCCGGCCCTCGCATCCTCCTGGATTACCGGTGCAATATTCTCTCTGTTGGTCTCCGTTGCATCACCCGGCGGAACCACCTTTCCAGATTCATCTTACGGAGGGAAGAAAAGACAAAAACCTTTGTGATCCGCTCGACCACACTGAAAGCAGATTTGATTAAGACCCTCATACTCAACAGCAATCCAACGGTCTTCGAAAAAAACCTTCGGAACCAAAGGTTTACTGAAGTCGACTTCAACACACACTCGGGCGAACTTTCCCCTTGAGGCCAATCTAGTATTAACATCTGGTTTAATGGCTTTCCCTACTGTATTTCCAACGGCCATAAGAAGCCGATAATTGTAATATTCAACAGGAAGTGCTGGAAATCGTACCCAAATCGCAGTGGATTCAATGGGACCGTGAAAACAACCCACCACTCAAGCTTGCTTTGCTCTCGCTCCGCTCGCTCCCACTTGTTTTCCTCCCGCTATAATGAAAGATCTTTCACTTCGCGGGAACCTCGCTAACCTTCTCGGCTAGTTACTCTGACCACAGAGCAGGGCCCCTTCTGCTCTGCTTTTCCTAAGTACGACTTGAAATACGAATAAGATCAGAAATGCCATCATTAAGGCAAAGAGGGCAATTGCTTCTGTTAGAGCAAAGCCTAAAATGGCATATCCGAATAATTGTTTTGCTAAGGATGGATTTCTTGCCACGGAATGTATTAATGAACTGAATACATTTCCAATCCCTACTGCTGCGCCCGCCAAAGCAATTGTAGCTGCTCCTGCGCCAATTGATTTAGCTCCTTCTAGCATTTTCAAAACATTACTTTTGCTCTCCTTCCCGTTGCAAAAAGCCGCTCCACAGGAGTTTAGTCTCATCTTGTGTGTTTGCCGAAGTTCCAATAGTCACATGGAACTCTTTCATATGTTCGAATACCTCGAAATGCTCTTCCAGTTCTGGGGATAATTCGAAAAACTCCGTTTCTATAGAGAATTGAATGGAGTTTTCCCGTATTTCGAACGTAGAATCTAATAGAGACATTACGAGCGACATTATGGTTAAGATTCTAACCAAACAATTAGATATTCCATGCCCTCGGAGCGTGCTTTTTCGTGCCAGGTCAGCTTTTTCAAAACCCTCAAATGGATTGGATCGAAAGGACTTTCCTGTAGAACCCTTTTGTGTCTCTATGAATTTCTGACCGAACGAAATTTGCATAGCCAATTTCCCATTTTTGATTATCAAATTATAGGGTGCCTTTTTGACTACTCTTATTTCACACGATCCAGGAACTTCCATAACGTTGGCGTGATTCGGTTTGAGCAACGGATCTTGACGTGATACATCATCGTAATGAAAATGGAGTAGAAACATGAGTTTGCTTTTACAGTCTCTAGAGAGAGAATAAATAAAAGCACTGTGAACTATCTGCTTCAAAAAGATAGTTTAAGAATGAAACTGAAACCTTCTTTCTTCGGTCGGGAATCCGAAAGAAATGGGCCTACAACCCAAAATAAGATTTACTCGCTTCATCACTTCATTTATTATAAAAAGATATTTCAAACTACTCAAGCGAAAGAAGGAAGAGTATTTGAATCGTGAAGGAGACAAGGCTCTGACAAGACCTATCGTTTTTCCTTTCCTTCTCTTTTTATTCTATCGGAGGAATTTACTCGTCTTATGTCTCCTGACGCCCGTGTCTTCTATCGGCCATCTATCTCCTAAGAATCTGCTGTCTCCTATCCTTACTTATAGGTAGGCTTCCGTAAATGATACAGCTTCCGCCGCGAAACCGGTTTATGTTGTTGAATCACCTGCTGAACAAGATGCCGTGGTACTTGATGCCGCTTCGGGAGGGGACTGGTTGATGTTTCCTTATTTGCTGTTTCTGGATCGATTTATGTAGCTGATACAAAGAACTTATTTAGCTGAACCAGTATCAGATACCATTTCTGTTGCTAAATCAGCAGAAGATAAAACTTCTGCCACTGAATGATGAACGAGTCGCGGGCACTCCGTGCTTCATTTCGTCGAATTTGAAATTTATCTATCAAGATAGAATGAGTCAATGCGCATTCCCTGCCCAGATGTGGGCCGGTAGCGCAGAATGGGGCACTGTGCCTTAGGCTCTTCGTACAATCATTGGGGGGCTATCGGTTCCGTTCTGTTCTCTCTCTCTACCTCTTCTTTTTTACTTTTCTTTTAAATCTTTTATGCTCGGCTATACCAACATGGTATGTTATCCCTCCCTTTGAAGTGCATTTATCAGATCAGCTCCCCGAGTCAGACGAAAGGGGGTGAAAGGCCCAACTTATTTATTCATGGCCTATTTTTTTTGTTTTGTTTGATTGATCTTTCTTTCGTATTCATTCGACCTGAGGCAAAAGAAAAGTCATACAAAGAAAGGTTCTTTCATGCAATGCATAACGTATTAGAATACCTCTATGGATTCCTTCAACTCAATGAATGAAGGGAGGAGTCTGAGGAAGAGCTCTTTATGTGATCTCACTTTACCACCATCTGAAACGCGCGAAACTTCGATTGGTGGAAGACAGTCCATGAAGATTCTCCCTTTTCTTACGTGCAATTCCCCTCTTTCGGTAAGCATCCAGTATCTCATCAAATGAACATTTCTCTAAGCTTATCCTGTAGCTTATACGTCGTTTGAAAGCTGCTTCAAGGATCCAACGAATAGCTAAGGTTTGTTGACGATTCTTGGCTACAATCCCAGGGACATCATAAATAGTACCCGCTCTTCTTACTTTTTTCACTTCGCATATGGGCTTTATATTCTCTACGGCGTCAACCATAAGTTTGATTACATCGCGTTCAGTTCGAGCCGGGCGATGAAAAGTTTGATAAACAATAGCACGAACTCTCGTTTTTTTACCTTCTTTCATGCGAAAGTTGACCAACTTCTTGATCAATTGTTTTTGCTCACCATCCAAGTCCCCCATATAGCTAAGAATTTCCGAGCAATTGGAAGCCGCTTTCGATGACGAGGCCGAAAAATTGATATTACGCAATCGTTACTGTCCATCTTTATCAGCCAACTCCCCTCTTTCTCTCTTTCTCGGTCACGAACACTATGTCACTCTTTGCGTTCCCTCCTCTTATTTGAAACCTTTTTGCCACTGCTCGATATTCTTTCTATCTCTTTCTTATTATTGGGAGTTTGCCTATGCTATAGACTCTGTTTCAAGCGACTCCCCTTTACTTTATAAGAATAGGGAATCACCCGCCTTTTTTACTCAACTGCTTCATCACGTCAGAAATCTTTGAAGGGCCGAGCAGCGAAGAGCAGCGGCACGCGGATCAAAACCTGTCCTTCAAGCTGGGTCAGTTGGTTAGTCGGATGCTGTAACCGAGTATTCCCGTCTATCGGAAGACACTCTTTTTTATAGGATAATACGAAACTTTTCAACAGAGCCCGCATGTTGATAGAGGGAAGAACTACTCTGCTATCAGAATAGGGAGATCTTTATAAAACCTGGACTGCTTCAGGCCAAGATTTCCACAGTCTTTGATTCTTCTCCATCCTCCTCTGTTTCGGTGAATCCTCCGGAATTCGAAGAACAGAGCATGAGTGAGTCCCCCACATCTCAAGTTATTAGGCGGGGGCAGGATTCGAACCGATTAAGCCTATTTCTTAGGGCTTCAAGAGCGTGACTCTTATTTTTTTTTATATACACAATTTTCAGTCTAGTTTGCCACAAGGCGTGCAAGCGAGGAGGGCTAGCCTATGTGGAGTCAAGCTGCAGGCACTCCACAACAACAAGAGAAAGGCCAGTCACAGAACACAAACCCAATCCAGCCGGAGAACCCATGCGTTCAATTAGAAAAACCTTCCAGCCAGGTTCAAAGTTATGTAGGTGCGGTCGAGCGGAAAAAGCCCAAGAGCTCCCCGCGTGGGGACCACCTACACAGGCATACAGCTGCGCACCGGACGGGTTAACAAAGAGCGCCTGTACACAACATAACAAAGCTTAATCTCCGTCTCAATAGACGGAACCAAGGCAGTTCCATATCGAAATCGATAGCCGGAGAATGGCCCAATGGTTTCTTCCACCTCGGTCGGCGAAAGGTTATTCACAATGTTAATAATCTCCTCCTCAGCAGATAGTCTGACTTCTTTGTCGGCTTGGATCGTAACGATGCTTCCTTTGTAGCGGAATTTCAAAGACTGATGATATGTAGAAGAGATTGCCCCAGCTTGATGAGTCTCCCCAACAATAGATTGAAGGTTGCCTTGATATCTAGGACATGGAACTCTGTCATAAGGCTGAGTGGACTCACTTGAAGATCAAGGTTAATAAACGCCTTGCAGCTCTCTTCGAAAGAGAGTATGCTCTTCTTGATGCAGACGATGGAGTAAGGAGAGATTCTTTCAAGCCGAGAGTTTGGACAGTTGAAAAAGTAAAGGGCACCTTCTTTAGAAGAGTTTGATCACCAAAGAGGTTTTTTCAACTATTCATTGAAAGAGGAAGCTTCTGCCCTTTTTCCTTCTTTTGAGTCTACGCACTTTTGCTTAGTATGTTGTTTATATGCTTTGTTAATTTAGAAAAATGGATCCCCTCATAGCTAGCTGCCTGTAATTAGCGACCTTCCTCTTTTTCACAAGCATGAGTAGGACTTCTAGTGTTGGCTCTGACAAGACCTTGGCATAAGCTCTAGTTTCTCTCTGTTATGGCATTTCCATATGCTTTAGAATTCCTATATGTTTCTATATTTGAGGTAGTATTCTTCTAGAGAAGGAAGAAAAGCTATCAGCCCAGGGATACTCTGTAGACCGTTAGACTCGTGCTTCTGTTGGCTGTTGGGAATTCGTTTCACTTCTCAAAACAGAGGAGAGAAGCCAGTGACCGTAGGAGAGCTTTTTGCCCCTTCCTTCCCTTGGTGATGGATGCAGACACCAACCAACCGCTTGACCCGCCAATAGTAATAATTCTTTCAAGTCTGGTCTTGGACGACCTCGAAACTACTGAGCAAGGGACCCTTTCTCTAGCTCCTCCTCCTGAAGCCCATCAAAGGTAGGTCTGTAGGTAGTGATGTTCCTGCTCCTTCTATTCCCGCCTATTGAGGCACCGCACCGGGAAGAATGGACCACCAATGAATCCTGCTTCCTTATCTTCTTATTCCCCCATTCCGTGGATTGGTTCCAACATCAAGACCGGTGGAGGAGAACTCAAGTCAATGCGCTTACCAACTCCTTATCGACCTTCAAATTCTCTTATCTAGACAGGATAAGAGCAAATGAACCCCCTCCCCTCCCTATTGTCTATTCCTACTCCTGGCTCACCGCCGGTGGCCATTAACTAGACCTGTTCTCATAGCTATCTATTGGTGCTCTCGGCATAGGAAGTCTCGCCGGTTGATCCAGCACCTTGCTAAGTATCCATTTCCGTTTCATAGCCATAGCCTTGTGTAGTTCCAGCTGATCCAGTCGTTGATCCTGCAGCTTATCAAAATAAGCACCAGCAGACGGAGGTAGATAGAGAGCCATAGGCAAACCTTCATGATTGATAGCCTTATGAATACGACCCCCGCCCGTGCTCGACTCGAGAGGCGGATCCAAAGCCAGTAGCTTACCTAGGAGCATACTTCGGTGTAGCATATATAGTGGCATACCCCTTGTTCCTAGGTGGAAAAGAGATCTATTGATACTCACCATCAGTTTACCCAGAAGCCCACGGAGCGGTGAAGAGAACGAACAGGATTTATCTCTCCGAAGAAAAGCGTTCCTTCATCCCTGCGGGCGAACTGATCCAGTTGAAACGTAAACTACATTTCTACCCCATCCCTTAACAACCAACCTTGATGCAGCATCTAGGTAGTTCTCATCAGGAACCATTGTAACGAAGTAGGTAGACCATTTAGCATGTGTCCTCTCAATGCCCGCTGTTATTATTTCTCCACCGTCTTCCCGCGTCGAAAAATCGGTTTTGTATTGTATTATGTACGATTGGAGAATCATTCTTTGAAAAAATCATATGAACTACCCACCGCCCGCCGCCCAGACTAAGATTCTTTCCTATCGCGCTATGGGCTTTGATGCTTACGCGCGCCTTAGCACGCGAAATATTGCCTTCCTAACTAAGCTAAGCGGAGCTCTTGCCCTGTCATATTGTTCGGTCCTCCCTTCTCTAACACTGCACTAATAAAGCACGGGGCTATTAAGATGTAGAATATGTCCCCTACACTCTTTCAATCTCTTAAGATTTGGAATCTCAGCCATACTCCCCATCCTCCAGTGAATTTGGTCTATCTTTTGATTCTGGTCATTTTTTCTCCATCATAAAAGACCCGTGCTACTTTCACCTGTAGTTGCAGCAGCCGTTTTGCTTTATTTTACGGAAGAAGGAGCTCTAATCCGCTTTTTCAAGCTTCCCATTTGCTGATCAAGTGAGTGAGGTCGAAAGACTTCCCAGGTCGGGGGGTTTATCTGTACATCTAATCCATGCAGGTATGCCAAATGACTTTCTCTTTATAACGAAGAAGGGAAATGGAATTTATAGGAAGAAACCTCTGTGATGTGGTATAAGATGGACAATTGCATTAAAAGAGTGGCTAAAGATGTTTTTGGAGAATCTAAGGGTAAAAATCACTCACATAAAGAAAGTTGGTGGTGGAACCAACCAAGATGTATGTCGTCCGACCCAACCTCAGACTCTTTCTTCCCGACCTATTTGACTTTTTTTCCGCAGTTATTTAGGTGGTATCCCGGGATTGAAGAGATCGAATTCCTCCCGGGAACACACGAAACAAAGATATGAACTCGGTAAATAGAAATGGAAAAGAGATGTTTCCAATTCATCAAAATCAGAAGCTTTTTCTACATCCATATGATCTACTAAAGTGGATCGGTATTGCCCGTATAATGAAAGCAGATCTTGGTCCATGGAGTCCCAAGAAGGTAAGAACTCCAACCTGTCCGATGCTTCTTCGGCCAAATACGATATACAAGTGGGACCCGCACTATGAGAAAGCTGTGCGAAAAACCGCTTCTTTTTTCCGGCGGTTCCGCAACAACT